GATTGATAGAAGAAGCACAATCAGAAATCAAATAGAAATAATGAAAAAAGAGAAAAAAAAAGAAAGGCCAGGAATCAAAAAAAATAAAAATAATAATGGAGAATCACCGACAAAAATTGGGAAAATATTTAAAATAAAAAATATTCAATTAATAGTTAAATTTTTCATTGAAAAAATATACATAGATATCTTTCTATGTATCATTAATATGCGCAGAATCGCTCTACAACTTTTTATCGTATCAACAAAAAAAATTCTTGAAAAATACATTTACAATAACGAACCAAATCAAGAAAGCATTAATAAAACAAAACAAAATAAAGTCAATTTTATTTTGCCTATGACTATAAAAAGGGCTTTTGATAATCTTAGAAATAGTAAGGGGAAGCCCCATATTGACTTATCTTACTTGTCACAAAACTATGTATTTTTTAAATTATCACAAAGCCAAGTTATTAACTTCAATAAGTTAAGATCTATTCTTCAATATAATCGACCGTCTTTTTTTCTTAAGACTGAAATAAAGGATTTTTTTGGAAGACAAGGAATATTTCATTCCGAATTAAGACATAAGAAACTTCCAAATTATGGAATGAATCCATGGAAAAACTGGTTAAGAGGTGATTATCAATACGATTTATCTCAGATTACATGGTCTAGATTAGTCCCACAAAAATGGAGAAATGGAATCAATCAATCCCATACGTCTGAAAATAAAGATTTAAACAAATGGTATTCCTATGAAAAAGACCAATTAGTTGATTACAAAAAAAAACAAAATTCGAAAGTATATTTATTTTCAAATAAAGAGGAGAATTTTCAAAAAAACTATAGATATGATCTTTTATCATATAAATATATTCATTCTGAAACTAAGAAGAACTCCTATATTTATAGATCCTCATTAGAAACAAATAAGAACCAAGAAAATTCCACCAGAAATAAAGAAAAAATTTTTAACATACTCAAGAATATTCCTATCAATAATTATCTAGGAAAAAGTTATAGTTATATTATATATATGGAAAAAAATCCAGATAGAAAATATTTGGTTTGTAAAATAAAAAAAAATATTAAGGCTAAACCTAAACCTAATAAGGACCAAAAAATAGATAAAATTCATAATGAAGGTCTTTTTTATCTTCCGATTCATTCAAATTCCGAAATCAATTACAAATACAAAAGGGTCTTTTACAAATACAAAAGGGTCTTTTTTGATTGGATGGTAATGTTTTTTGATTGGATGGGAATGAATGAAAAAATATTAATGTTAAATCCATTCACATCGACTCCGAAAGTTGTTTTATTTCCAGAGTTTGTGATACTTTATGATAAATATAAAAAGAAACCTTGGTTTATCCCAAGCAAATTACTTCTTTTTAATTTGAATATAAATCCAAATTTTAGTGAAAATAAAAATATCAATGTAAAGGAAGAAGAGGATGAGGATGTAAAGGAAGAAGAGGATGTAAAGGAAGAAGAGGATGAGTATTTTTTTGGAAAGCAAGTTGAAAAGCAAGAAAACGATGAGGATTTTTTAAATTTTAGCCCATCAAATTCAAAACAATATTTTAAATTAAAGAATCAAAACAATATTGAAGAATCTTTTTTACAACCGATCCGAAAACTAAGAATCGTCCTTAAAGGAGATTTTCCCTTGCAATTACAATGGAATGGACGTGTGAATAAATTGAATCAAAAAATGATAGATAATATCCCGGCATACGGTCTACTGCTTAACCTGATAAAAGTAAGAAAAATTGTTCTATCCAATATTAAAAGGAAAGAAATGAATCTGGATATAATGATTGAGCGTTTGGATCTTACAGAATTAATCAAAAATAGAATATTAATTATGGAACGTACCCGTCTATCTGTAAAAAATGACGGACAGTTTTTTATGTATCAAATCATAGGTATTTCATTGGTTCATAAAAATAAGCATCAAAGTAATCAAAGATACCGAAAACAAAAAAATGTTACTAAGAATAATTTTGATGAATCCATTCCAAGACATAAAAGAAAAACTCTAAATAGAGACAAAAATATTTATGATTTGCTTGTTCCTGAAAAAATTTTATCGTCTAGACGTCGTAGAGAATTGAGAATTCTAATTTCTTTCAATTTGAATTTAACGACTAGGAATGGTGTGCATAGAAATACAGTATTTTGCAAGGAAAACAAGATAAAAAACTGGAGTCAATTTTTGGATGAAAGTAAACATTTTGACAGAAAAAAAAATGAATTAATGAAATTAAAGTTCTTTTTTTGGCCTAATTATCGATTAGAAGATTTAGCTTGTATGAATCGTTATTGGTTTGATACCAATAATGGGAGCCGCTTGAGTATGTTAAGGATATATATGTATCCATGATTTAAAATTTTGAGTTTCCTATATATTATCTTGTTCTATCAATCATATTTTTCATTTTTTCTTCTGTCCGGCATCTGTATATATTGATGTTATATGCAAGCAACCAGATGGACATATGCGCTGTCTTATACCCCATCTAGTATACTGCAATACTAAGCAAATGACGTAGGAAATGGCGTATTCATTAAAGCTATAAATTAATCAACAGAATCTTCGTAGTAAACTATTTGGTAGCGTCTTTTTCTATCACTATCCAAATTAACTCCAAAATCGGATTGATTAATCTTAATTGATAAAATCCGGAGTCTATAAATAAATTATGATTATTGTGTATACTACATTAAAAATTCTGACATTATTATTACTGATCAATAAAATAAATATCTGTAAAAAGGGGAGTGTGAAATTCTTTTATGGTAAAAAATTCATTTATTTCAATTATTTTGCAAGAACAAGAAGAAAACAAAGAAAACAGAGGATCTGTTGAATTTCAAGTAGTTAGTTTCACCAATAAGATACGGAGACTTACTTCACATTTGGAATTGCACAAAAAAGACTATTTATCTCAGAGAGGTCTGCGTAAAATTCTGGGAAAACGTCAACGGTTGCTGGCTTATTTATCAAAAAAAAATAGAGCGCGTTATAAAGAATTAATAGGACAGTTGGATATTCGAGAGAGAAAAACTCGTTAATTTGAAGAGTTAGTTTGAATTATTCGCTTAAAGTTTGATGAACTTCTTTTCGCTTTCAGCAATTCATGGAAGAATGAATCAGGAAAAACCTATGACTGTACCATCTACAAGAAAAGACTTCATGATAGTCAATATGGGACCTCACCACCCATCAATGCATGGTGTTCTTCGACTCATTGTTACTCTAGATGGTGAAGATGTTATTGACTGTGAACCAATATTGGGTTATTTACACAGAGGTATGGAAAAAATTGCGGAAAATCGAACAATTATACAATATTTGCCTTATGTAACGCGTTGGGATTATTTAGCTACTATGTTCACAGAAGCAATAACTGTAAATGCGCCAGAGCAATTAGGCAATATTCAAGTGCCTAAACGGGCCAGTTATATCAGAGTCATTATGTTGGAGTTAAGTCGGATAGCTTCACATTTGTTATGGCTCGGCCCTTTTATGGCAGATATTGGGGCACAGACTCCTTTCTTCTATATTTTTCGAGAAAGAGAATTGATATATGACCTATTCGAAGCTGCCACCGGTATGCGAATGATGCACAATTTTTTTCGTATTGGAGGAGTCACTGCTGATTTACCTCATGGCTGGATAGATAAATGTTTGGATTTTTGCGATTATTTTTTAACAGGAATTGCTGAATATCAAAAGCTTATTACACGGAATCCCATTTTTTTAGAACGAGTTGAAGGAGTAGGCATTATTGGTGGAGAGGAAGCAATAAATTGGGGTTTGTCGGGACCAATGTTACGAGCTTCCGGAATACAATGGGATCTTCGTAAAGTTGATCATTATGAGTGTTACGACGAATTTGATTGGGAAGTCCAATGGCAAAAAGAGGGGGATTCATTAGCTCGTTATTTAGTACGAATCAGTGAAATGACAGAATCCATAAAAATTATTCAACAGGCTCTAGAAGGAATTCCGGGAGGGCCCTATGAAAATTTAGAAATCCGTCGCTTTGATAGAGTAAAAGATAATGTATGGAATGAGTTTGACTATCGATTCATTAGTAAAAAACCCTCTCCGACTTTTGAATTGTCGAAGCAAGAACTTTATGCGAGAGTCGAAGCACCAAAGGGAGAATTGGGAATTTTTCTGATAGGAGATAAGGGTGTTTTTCCTTGGCGATATAAAATTCGCCCACCGGGGTTTATTAATTTGCAAATTCTTCCTCAGTTAGTTAAAAGAATGAAATTGGCTGATATTATGACGATACTAGGTAGTATAGATATCATTATGGGAGAAGTTGATCGTTAAAATGATAATTGATCCAACAGAAGTACAAGCTATCAATTCTTTTTCTAGATTGGAATCCTTAAAAGAGGTCTATGGGCTCATATGGATGCTTATCCCTGTTTTTACTCTTATATTAGGAATCATAATAGGTGTACTAGTAATTGTTTGGTTAGAAAGAGAAATCTCTGCGGGTATACAACAACGTATTGGCCCTGAATACGCAGGACCTTTGGGAATTCTTCAAGCTCTAGCAGATGGTACCAAATTACTTTTCAAAGAGAATCTTCTTCCATCTAGAGGAGATACTCGTTTATTCAGTATTGGACCATCTATAGCAGTCATATCCATTTTATTAAGTTATTTAGTAATTCCTTTTGGTTATCACCTTGTTCTAGCCGATCTCAGTATCGGTGTTTTTTTATGGATTGCTATTTCAAGTATTGCTCCTGTCGGCCTTCTTATGTCAGGATATGGCTCAAATAATAAATATTCTTTTTTAGGTGGTCTACGAGCTGCTGCTCAATCAATTAGTTATGAAATACCATTAACTCTATGTGTGTTATCAATATCTCTACGTGTGATTCGTTAATACATAAATTTCCCCCTACTTCTTTTTTTTCTAGGAAGGAAGTGCCATGAGTTGAATATATATTTTCGTTTTTTATTTATTATTCGGGGGTTA